AGATTTGTATTTGTATATCTTGTTTATATAGATATAGATAATATAGAATAGAATAGATATGATAGATATGATATGATGATAAATAGATAACTAAATCTATTAAAAAACTATTTTTTTCTTATATTTATCTATTTTATTTTTATAATTTTAAAAGGAATCTTTCTTTTGTTTTACTCTTTATCAAATCGTATTGGATATTGGATTGACAAAAATTTCTCAATCCAAGAAAATAAAGTTTTCGCGGGCGAATATTTACTCTTTCAATTTCTATTCTATTTCAGTTCTATCATTAGTTCATAACTTTTCCGAATAGATGAATTGGTCTCTGGCCGGTTCCGCCATCCCGATCAATGAATCATTCGAATTCATTTTCACTAGAATCTTTTGAATTCACAGGTTCCATCGTTCCCATCGCTTCTTACTTAATGGTTAGGTCTGAATTCTACAATGGAGCTATTAGTTCTTGAGTCAATATTCTTAGTCTTTATTGGCTCGAAGCTCTTTATTTTTTGTTCGATGAGCAGATCCATTTAATGATGAATCCGTATTGATGCTTTATTACACAGATTTTTTATGAGATGACTCATAGACCTTACATATTGGAATTTTATATCATCAATATTCTTTTTCTTTCTTTCTCTCATCCTTCCATTTATCTATACCCTTTTTTATTTCGATTGCCAACTTATAATCAGTAATCAGATCAGATTTTTTGAATAATAAAAAAAAGATTTCAGTTGCTACAACAATATGAAGAATATATCATATCTTGACTGGTTCTTTGGATCCAGATAATACGAAATGATGAGTTGGTTATTACTTCTATAGTTATTTGTTTATACTATGGGGCTGGTTTTTTATACTAACCCTCAAAAACCAACGAGTCACACACTAAGCATAGCAATTTTTTCAAAAGATTAATTGAATTTTTATTAAACCCTATAGAATTATAATATAATTGTTCTTTTTTTATTTAACAGAAAAGAAAAAGAATAAACAAATTTATCTTTTTTTTTCATCGCTGGATAAAATGTAAAGCAAAATAAAGGTTTATTATTCCCCGTCTATAAATATCCAAATTTTTATGCCTAATACCCCATAGATTGTTCGAACTGTATAGGAACAATAATCAATTTTAGCTCGAATGGTTTGTAGTGGAACCCTGCCCTCTCTGATCCATTCAACACGCGCAATTTCTTTTCCGTCGATACGTCCTGCAATTTGCACTTGAATTCCTTTTGTATCCGCTTGTTCAGTTAATTCTATAGCCTTTTTCATTGCTTTGCGAAAAGAAACTCTATTTTTTAATTGGCCGGCTATAAATTCTGCAAGAATATTAGGGTTTCCATAAGGCTTTTCAATTCGTGTGATAGCAATGTTAAGTTTTCTATTTACAGAATTAAATTCTTTTTGTAAATTCATCTGTAATTCTTCGATTCCTCGGGGTCGACTTTCAATTAATATTTTTGGAAATCCCATATAGATTATGATTTGGATCAGATCGATTCTTTTTTGAATCTCTATACGTGCAATTCCCTCGACGCCGGAAGATGTTTTCATATTTTTTTGTACATAATTCTTTATATAATTTCTTATTTTTTGATCTTCTTGCAGACCCTCAGAATAATTTTTTGGTTGTGCGAACCAAAGGGAATGATGACCTTGGGTTGTACCAAGTCTGAAACCAATTGGATTTATTTTTTGTCCCATGTTCCCCCATTACCATACATATCATAATACGACATAGTTGTATCCTTTTTTTTCCATTTAGGTTTTTGTGACCATTTAATAGAGTCGGTATCTATATATCCACCTAAGGATATATCTTTCATTACAATAGTTATATGGCAGGTAGGTTTTTGTATCGCAAAACTACGCCCTCGAGCTCGGGGTTTTAATCTCTTCACTATAGTGCCTTGATTTACTTCGGCTTTACTAATGACTAAATTTGCTTCATTTGAACCCATATTGAAACTAGCATTTGCTGCTGCAGAATAAACTAATTTAAAAATGGGATAACATGCTCGATAAGGCATGAGTTCTAATATCATAAGTGTTTCTTCGTAGGAACGCCCACGAATTTGATCAATAACTCTTCGCGCTTTGTGAGCAGACATAGATATATGTTGACCTAAAGCGTATACTTCTGTTGTCATAAAGTTCGCCTCCTACTAATCAATGATAAATATCTATCTATCTATATTTCTATTATTTAATTAATAAATAATAAATAATATTATACATTTATACATAAACAAACGTTTTTTAACGACGAGATCTATTATCGCTTTTTGCATGTCCTCGGAAATTTAAAGTAGGTGCGAATTCTCCCAATTTGTGTCCTACCATACGATCTGTTATATAAATAGGTAAATGTTCCTTTCCATTATGGATAGCAATTGTATGGCCAACCATTATGGGTATAATGGTAGATGCTCGGGACCAGGTTATTATTATTTCTTTTTCTGCTTTTGTGTTAAGCTTATTTATTTTTTTTAAT